AATCAACGATTTTGAACAACAGGAGGGGGAAACCGAAGAAACTGTGGTAGAGGATCATCAGATTCGTTCAAGAAAATCCAAACGTGTAGTGATTTTTACTGATAACCAACAAAATACTGATGCTTATACTAATACCAAAGAAACTAATAATACTGATCAAACAGGCGAAGTTGCTTTGATACGTTATTCCCAACAATCGGATTTTCGTCGAGACATAATCAAAGGCTCCATGCGCGCTCAAAGACGTAAAACAGTTACTTGGAAACTCTTTGAAGCAAATGCGCATTCCCCTCTTTTTTTGGACCGAATAGACAAATCTTTTTTTTTTTTTTTTGATATTTCTGAACGGATGAAAAAAATTTTTAGAAATTGGATGTGGAAAAACACAGAATTCACAATTTCGAATTATACAGAGAAAAAGACAAAAGAAAGCGCGAAAAAAAAAGAGGAGGACAAAAAAGAAGAAGACAAAAGAAAGGAGAAAGTGCGTATACAAATAGCGGAAGCCTGGGATAGTATTTTACTTGCTCAAGTAATGAGAGGTTTTTTATTAGTAACCCAATCAATTCTTAGAAAATATATTATATTACCTTCATTGATAATAGCTAAAAATATCGTCCGTATACTATTATTTCAATTTCCGGAATGGTATGAGGACTTAAAGGATTGGAATAGAGAAATGCATGTTAAATGTACCTATAACGGCGTTCAATTATCAGAAAAAGAATTTCCAAAAAACTGGTTAACAGACGGCATTCAGATCAAGATCCTATTTCCTTTTCGTCTTAAACCTTGGCACAGATCTAAGTTACGAGCCCCTTATAACGATCCAATGAAAAAGCAAGGTCAAAAAAATGATTTTTGTTTTTTAACAATTTTTGGAATGGAAGCTGAACTACCTTTTGGTTCTCCCAGAAAAAAACTTTCATTTTTTGAACCGATTTTAAAAGAACTCAAAAAAAAAATGAAAAAATTGCAAAAGAAATGTTTTATAATTCTAGGAATTTTTAAAGAACAAACAAAATTGTTTCTAAATGTCTCAAAAAAACAAAAAAAATGGATCATTAAAAACATTCTGTTTCTAAAAGAAATAATAAAAGAACTCTCAAAAATAAACCCAATTATATTATTTGGATTGAGAGAAATAGAAGTATATGAATTAAGTGAAATTAAAAAAGATTCAATAATCAGTAATCGGATGATTCAGGAATCGTCCATTCAAATTAGATCTCAGGATTGGACAAATTTTTCATTAACAGAAAAAAAAATGCAAGATCTGACTGATAGAATAAACACAATCATAAATCAAATAGAAAAAATTACAAAAGACAAGAAAAAGGGATTTATAACTTCAGATAGAAATTTGAGTTCTAACAAAATAAGTTATGATGATAAAAGATTGGAAGCACAAAAAAATATTTGGCAGATATTAAAAAGAAGAACTGCTCGATTAATCCGTAAATCCCATTATTTTATAATATTTTTCATTGAAAAGATATACATAGATATCTTTCTATCTATGATTAATATTCCTAGTATCAATACACAACTTTTTCTTGAATCAACAAAAAAAATTATTAATAAAAACATTAACAGTAATGAAGCAAATCAAGAAAGAATTAATAAAACAAATCAAAGTTTAATTAAATTTATTTCGATTATAAAAGAGTCACTTTCTAATACTAATATTAGTCTTAGTCAAAAAAATTCAAAGACTTTTTTTGACTTATCTTACTTTTCACAAGCATATGTATTTTACAAATTATCACAAACCCAACTTATTAAGTTAGAGAAATTGAAATCCGTATTTCAATATAATGGAACCCCCCTTTTTCTTAAGAATGAAATAAAGGATTTTTTTGTTGTAAGACAAGAACTATTTCATTCCGAATTAAGACCTAAGAATCTTCGCAATTCTGTAATGAATCAATGGACAAATTGGTTAAGGAGTCATTATCAATATCAATGTGATGTATCTCAAATTAAATGGTCTAGAGTAGTACCACAAAAATGGCGAAATATATTGAACTGTATAGCTCAAAATAAAGATTTCTATAAAGATTTGTGTGATTTATATGAAAAAGATGAATTAATTCACTACGAAAAAAAAACAAAAATTGAAACGGATTTATTATTGAATCAAAAGGATAATTTTAAAAAACAATATAGATATGATCTTTTAGCATATAAATCTATAAATTCTGAAACTAAGAAGTACTCTTCAATTTATGGATCACCATTACAAGTAAAAACTAACCAAGATATTTTTTATAATTACAACACACATAAACAAAAATCATTTAATATGGTAGAAGATGATATTCGAGATATGGATAAAAATACGGATAGAAAATATTTTGATTGGAGAATTCTCGATTTTTGTCTTAAAACGAAAGTCGATATTGAGGCCTGGATCAATATTGATACTGACACTAACAGTAATAAATATACTAAGACTAGGGTTAATAAGTATCAAATAATTGATAAAATCAATAATAAGGGTCTTTTTTATCTCACACTTCAGCAAGATCAAAAAATCAACCTATCCAATCAAAAACCCCTTTTGGATTGGATGGGAATGAATGAAGAAATACTAAGTCGTCCCATATCAAATCTGGAACTTTGGTTCTTGCCAGAATTTGTGAGACTTTATAATACGTATAAAATGAAACCGTGGGTTATACCAATTAAATTACTACTTTTTAATTCTAATATAAAAAAAAATGCTAGTGAAAACAAAAGCATCACTGGAAATAAAAAAAGAGATCCTTTTATATCAATATCGGCGAATGAAAAAAAATCTCTTGAATTAGAAAACCGAAATCAAGGAGAAAAAGAATCCACGGGCCAAGCGGATCTTAAATCAGCTCTTTCAAACCAAGAAAAAGATGTTGAAGAAGATTATACGGGATCGGACATGAAAAAACATAGAAATAAAAAACAATACAAGATCAATACAAAAGCGGAGTTTGATTTCTTCCTAAAAAGGTATTTGTATTTTCAATTGAGATGGGATGATTCTTTAAATAAAAAAATAATCAATAACATCAACGTATATTGTCTCCTGCTTAGACTGATAAATCCAAGAGAAATTACTATATCCTCTATTCAAAGGGGCGAAATGAGTCTGGATATTTTGACGATTCAGAAAGATGTAACTCTTACAGAATTTATTAAAAGGGGATTTTTGATTATTGAACCAATTCGTCTAGCTATAAAAAATGATGGAAAATTTATTATGTATCAAACCCTCGGTATTTCATTAGTTCATAAAAGTAAACATCAAATAAATCAAAGATACCGAGAAAAAAAACATGTTGATAAGAATTCTGATGAAGTCATTACAAAACATCAAAAGATGACTGGAAATAGATATAAAAAAAATTATGATTTGTTTGTTCCTGAAAATATTTTATCGCCTAGACGTCGTAGAGAATTGCGAATTCTAATTTGTTTAAATTCTAAGAATAGACATAGAAAGGCATCTTTTTGTAATGGGAATGAGGTAAACAGTCAAGTTGTGGATAAAAGCCAAAAATATAAAAAAAAACTTATAAAATTAAAACTATTTCTTTGGCCCAATTATCGATTAGAAGATTTAGCTTGTATGAATCGTTATTGGTTTAATACCAATAATGGCAGTTGTTTCAGTATGGTAAGGATACATATGTATCCGCGATTGAAAATTCATTAATAGTACATTTTTCCTATATTTCCCATACCATATCTGGTCTATGACGACAAAGAGATGCACGCATACATTGTCTTACATTCCATTCTGATACATGATACTAATTCAATGACATATCAATTAGATCTAGAATGAACAAAATTTTCTTATTTTAGGTCTAAACTTTTATCTTTTGTGAGTGAAGAAACCAACCATACTTTTGTATCCCCTTTCAAATCCAATTTAAAAATGAAAATAGGATTGAGTAAGTTTTATTAAATTATTAAATTAAAAAAATTAGAAATTAATAACGAAATTCAAATTATTGTATATACCAAATAAAAATTAGGGGCATTATTATTACTGATCAATAAAGATATCTATCAATAAAAAATATCTTAAAATAAAAAGAGGGGGGGAGAGAAGATTTCAGTTTATGGTAAAAAATTCATTCATCTCAGTTATTTCACAAGAAGAAAAAGACGAAAACAGAGGATCTGTTGAATTTCAAATAGTTAGTTTCACCAATAGGATACGAAGACTTACTTCACATTTACAATTACACAAAAAAGACTATTTATCTCAGAGAGGTTTACGTAAAATTCTGGGAAAACGCCAACGATTACTGTCTTATTTGTCAAAGAAAAATAGAATATGTTATAAAGAATTAATTAATCGGTTGGATATTCGGGAGTCAAAAACTCGTTAATTTGATTTTTATAAAGGCATTTTGAATTATTTGATTTATTAGATCTTGAATTTTAATGAACTTTTTTTCGTTTTCAGCAATTCATGAAAGAATGAATCGAGGAAAAACCTATGAATATACCGGCTACAAGAAAAGACCTCATGATAGTCAATATGGGCCCCCACCACCCATCAATGCATGGTGTTCTTCGACTCATCATTACTCTAGATGGTGAAGATGTTATTGACTGTGAACCAATATTGGGTTATTTACATCGAGGAATGGAAAAAATTGCGGAAAATCGAACAATTATACAATATTTGCCTTATGTAACACGGTGGGATTATTTAGCTACTATGTTCACAGAAGCAATAACTGTAAACGGACCGGAACAGTTGGGAAATATTCAAGTACCTAAAAGAGCCAGCTATATCAGAATAATTATGTTGGAGTTGAGTCGTATAGCTTCTCATCTGTTATGGCTCGGTCCTTTTATGGCGGATATTGGTGCACAAACTCCCTTTTTCTATATTTTCAGAGAAAGAGAATTAGTATATGATCTATTCGAAGCTGCCACCGGTATGAGAATGATGCATAATTATTTTCGTATCGGAGGAGTAGCGGCCGATCTACCTCATGGCTGGATAGATAAATGTTTGGATTTCTGCGATTATTTTTTAACAAGAGTTGCTGAATATCAAAAACTTATTACACGAAATCCTATTTTTTTAGAACGAGTCGAGGGAGTAGGCATTATTGGTAGAGAGGAAGTAATAAATTGGGGTTTATCAGGACCAATGCTGCGAGCTTCCGGAATACAATGGGATCTTCGTAAAGTTGATCATTATGAATGTTACGACGAATTTGATTGGGAAGTACAATGGCAAAAAGAAGGAGATTCATTGGCTCGTTATCTAGTCCGAATTGGTGAAATGATAGAATCCGTAAAAATTATTCAACAGGCCCTGGAAGGAATTCCAGGAGGACCCTATGAGAATTTAGAAATACGATACTTTGATAGAGAAAGGAATCCGGAATGGAATGATTTTGAATATCGATTTATTAGTAAAAAGCCGTCTCCTACATTTGAATTGCCGAAACAAGAACTTTATGTGAGAGTAGAAGCCCCAAAGGGAGAATTGGGAATTTTTCTCATAGGGGATCAGAGTGGTTTTCCTTGGAGATGGAAAATCCGCCCGCCGGGTTTTATCAATTTGCAAATTCTTCCGCGGTTAGTTAAAAGAATGAAATTGGCTGATATTATGACGATACTAGGTAGTATAGATATCATTATGGGAGAAGTTGATCGTTGAAATGATAATTGATACACCGGAAGTACAAGATATCGATTCTTTTTCTAGATTAGAATTTTTTAAAGAGGTTTATGGAATTCTATGGGTTCTTGTTCCTATTTTGACTCTTGTAGTGGGAATCACAATAGGCGTACTGGTAATTGTATGGTTAGAAAGAGAAATATCGGCAGGGATACAACAACGTATTGGACCTGAATACGCCGGCCCTTTGGGAGTTCTTCAAGCTCTAGCAGATGGGACAAAACTACTTTTCAAAGAAAATCTTTTTCCATCTAGGGGGGATACTCGTTTATTCAGTATCGGGCCATCCATAGCAGTCATATCAATTTTAGTAAGCTATTCAGTAGTTCCTTTTGGATATCACCTTGTTTTAGCGGATCTCAATATCGGTGTTTTTTTATGGATTGCCATTTCCAGTATTGCTCCAATTGGACTTCTTATGTCGGGATACGGGTCAAATAATAAATATTCCTTTTTAGGCGGTCTACGAGCTGCTGCTCAATCGATTAGTTATGAAATACCATTAACTTTATGTGTGTTATCAATATCTCTACGTGCGATTCGTTGATACATAGACATAAACTTTTCTCTATTCCTTCCTTTCAAGGAAAGGGTTGGAATGGATTGAGTAGATATCTTAATTTTTTTTTTTATTCATTATTCGGGTTGATGAACTAAATCAAATAGTTATATGAGTGAAAGAAAACAGCTTATATATAAATTCGCAGTAAAAAGATTGATTCTCATTTTCTATGTATAAGAGTTAGAGAGTTAAGCGGAAATAAACATAAACAGAAGAGACCGTTTCCCCCAAGATTGGTTGATTAGTCATCCTGACTTGAAGCGGGTTCAAAAGATCAACCGTATTGAGTTTTCACTATCATTTTTATGTATTAGCATAACATTTTTATGTATTAGCATAACGGGGGATTGAGCAAAAACGAGTGGATGGTTAGAAACACGAACATATGTAAAGGATTAGTAATGGAGATTATGTAAATTCTCCAAAAGGACATTTTTACATAATATACAAACAAAGAATACTAATTGGGGCTTTAAGTTGGTAGAAATGATCAGGCAGTACTCCCCATGACACGATTCCAATCCAGAGTATACTCCTATCCACCGATTTAATAAATAACTATTCGAAACGAAATAATCCTTTACTTTATTTTGAAAGCCCTCTTTTTCTCAGAAATAGAAAGAAGAATAGGAACGAAAAAAAAAATATATAAAGATATACTTTTTTTATTCTTTGTTACTTTTATTCTTTCCCATATACATATTAATAGATATATAATTTGTGTCATAATTCATTAATTAATATAGAATTTTTTTTTCGTACGTGAAACCAACGGGTTATTGATATTTTTACAAGAAGTATTTTATTGAACAGTTAAGTTATTACTGAACAAAGAAGAATTGAAATTATTATTGAAATTATTAAATTAAAGAAAGGATGAGATCAATTCAGAAGTACTTTTTTTATTTAATTTTGAATTTAAATAATTATAACAGACAGAATTCAATTGGTCTAATTTGGGACCGGCCGATAGTTATCCATCCTACAAACATATCAAGATTCAAAAAAGAATACTGACGCGGTCCCTATATTTATTTCTGGCCTTCAAGGAGCCGTATGAGGTGAAAATCTCATGTACGGTTCTGTAATAGCGATGGTAACAGTGATGGTATCACCGACTATAATTATCTAACAGTTCAAGTACAATTGATATTGTTGAGGCGCAATCAAAATATGGTTTTTGGGGATGGAATTTGTGGCGTCAGCCTATAGGGTTTATCATTTTTATTATTTCTTCCCTAGCAGAATGTGAGAGATTACCTTTTGATTTACCAGAAGCAGAAGAAGAGTTAGTAGCAGGTTATCAAACCGAATACTCGGGTATAAAATTTGGGTTATTTTATGTTGCTTCCTATCTAAACCTATTGGTTTCTTCATTATTTGTAACAGTTCTTTACTTGGGAGGTTGGAATATATCTATTCCGGACATATATGTTTCTGAGCTTTTTGAAATAAATAAAACATGTGGAGTTTTTGGAGCGATAATTGGTATCTTTATTACATTAGCTAAAACTTATTTGTTCTTGTTCATTCCTATCACAACAAGATGGACTTTACCGAGGCTAAGAATGGACCAACTATTGAATCTTGGATGGAAATTTCTTTTACCTATTTCTCTCGGTAATCTATTATTAACAACTTCTTTCCAACTCTTTTCACTGTAAAGTAACATTCTATATTCACAACGTGTCTCAAACAAGAGAAATAAACAAACATAAAACTATTCATATATATATTAACGATATGTTCTCTATGGTAACTGGGTTCATGAATTATGGTCAACAAACAGTACGAGCTGCAAGGTACATTGGTCAAAGTTTCATGATTACTTTATCCCACGCAAATCGTTTACCCGTAACTATTCAATATCCTTATGAAAAATTAATCACCGCGGAGCGTTTCCGCGGTCGAATCCATTTTGAATTTGATAAATGTATTGCTTGTGAAGTATGCGTTCGTGTATGTCCTATAGATCTACCCGTTGTTGATTGGAAATTGGAAACTGATATTCGCAAGAAACGGCTGCTTAATTACAGTATTGATTTCGGAGTCTGTATATTTTGTGGTAATTGCGTTGAGTATTGTCCAACGAATTGTTTATCAATGACTGAAGAATATGAACTTTCTACTTATGATCGTCACGAATTGAATTATAATCAAATTGCTTTGGGTCGTTTACCAATGTCAGTAATTGACGATTATACAATTCGAACAATTTTGAATTCGCCTCAAATAAATAAGTAAAGCTCTTGATTAACGAATAATTTATAATTACTTTACTAATAACTAATATAGAAGGAATTTTGGTTTCTTTCGTGTTGTTTGGTCAATGTAAGAAACGCGTCTTAATTTGGATTGAAAATCCAGTAATTAATATATCCATAATTGTTTTAAAATATATAGTTTAGAATTAGAACGACTCTTTCAGATAAAGAATGAAATTAGTCCAATAATAGTACTCACATTTATTCATATCCCTTAGTATTTATTTACTTAGGATTAAATTAGGAATTGCTCAAAAATCATAAAAAAAAAATTTCTGGTCGGGTCTCAATAAGGTCATGAAAAACATTTCTATTTATTTATCTCTTATTTTACATATAATGGATTTGCCCGGACCAATACATGATTTTCTTTTAGTCTTTCTGGGATCGGTTCTTATACTAGGAGGTATGGGGGTGGTATTATTTACCAACCCCATTTATTCTGCCTTTTCATTGGGACTGGTTCTTGTTTGTATATCCTTATTCTATATTCTATTAAACTCTTATTTTGTAGCTGCTGCACAACTCCTTATTTACGTGGGAGCTATAAATGTTTTAATCGTATTTGCTGTGATGTTCATGAATGGTTCAGAATATTACAAAGATTTGAATCTTTGGACCATTGGGGATGTGGTTACTTTGCCAGTTTGTACAAGTATTTTTGTTTTACTCATGATTATTATTACGGATACGTCATGGTACGGAATTATTTGGACTACAAGATCAAACCAGATTATAGAGCAAGATTTGATAAGTAATAGTCAACAAATTGGAATTCATTTATCAACAGATTTTTTTCTTCCATTTGAATTCGTTTCGATAATTCTTTTAGCCGCTTTGATAGGTGCAATTGCCGTAGCGCGACAGTAAAAAATTTATAGAATTAGCAATGCACATTAAACTCTGTTCGGTTTTATTACATTACATTTATTTCCCTTTAATTAAAGATTGTTTATGTCTAAAATAGAAATTATTCAATCTATTCTATTAACAATAGAAAATCTGCCTTTGTTCCGTAATTTTTTTTATCCTAGTCAATTGAATCTGTTGAATTGTTGTTCAGTTCATATTGAAATGAATCGAAATTGATAAGGAGTTGGTCAATGATGCTCGAACATGTACTTGTTTTGAGTGCCTACTTATTTTCTATCGGTATCTATGGATTGATCACGAGCCGGAATATGGTTAGAGCCCTTATGTGTCTTGAACTTATACTGAATGCGGTTAATATGAATTTCGTAACATTTTCTGATTTTTTTGATAGTCGCCAATTAAAAGGAAATATTTTCTCAATTTTTGTTATAGCTATTGCAGCCGCTGAAGCAGCTATTGGCCCGGCTATTGTTTCATCAATTTATCGTAACAGAAAATCAACTCGTATCAATCAATCGAATTTGTTGAATAAGTAGTATTAATCATATAAATTCTAATATTCATAAATTAGAATTACCATGACCATACATTACGTAATAATACATGTTTTCAAAAATATAAGAAATTAAAGTATCTTGGCTCTATCGCATGAGTCAATCCAGAAGTAGATTGATTAGAAAAATTATGATAAATTATTGATTCATCTGGTGTCTAAATATATGATTCATTTACAAGTTTACTAGATCGAAACTTTCTGACATTCAAAAATTTATAGATCCAAATGTCACATTCAGTAAAGATTTATGATACGTGTATAGGGTGTACTCAATGCGTGCGCGCCTGCCCAACGGATGTATTAGAAATGATACCTTGGGACGGGTGTAAAGCTAAGCAAATTGCTTCTGCTCCAAGAACAGAGGACTGTGTCGGTTGTAAGAGATGTGAATCCGCCTGTCCGACAGATTTCTTGAGTGTTCGAGTTTATTTATGGCATGAAACAACTCGAAGTATGGGTCTGGCTTATTAATACGTTCCAGAAAACCCTACTTGAATACATTTGATTTTTTTACCTTTACCGACAAAAACCCGCGCTCAAAAACTTTTTATTTTGAGCACGGGTTTTTCTGGTCCAAGTTTATCTTGTTTTTACCATGAATAATTTTCCTTGGTTAACGCTAGTTGTAGTTTTGCCAATATTCGCGGGTTCCTTAATTTTCTTTCTCCCTCATAGAGGAAATAAGATTATGCGATGGTATACTATATGTATATGCATAATAGAACTCCTTCTAACAACCTATGCATTCGGTTATCGTTTCCAATTGGATGATCCATTAATGCAACTGACAGAGGATTATAAATGGATCGATTTTTTTGATTTTTACTGGAGATTGGGAATAGATGGAATTTCTATAGGACCCATTTTACTGACAGGATTTATCACAACTTTAGCTACTTTAGCGGCTTGGCCGATTACTCGAGATTCCCGACTATTCCATTTTCTGATGTTAGCAATGTATAGCGGTCAAATAGGACCATTTTCTTCTCGAGACCTTTTACTTTTTTTCATCATGTGGGAGTTAGAATTAATTCCAGTTTATCTACTTCTATCCATGTGGGGGGGAAAGAAACGTTTGTATTCAGCTACAAAATTTATTTTGTACACTGCAGGAAGTTCCGTTTTTTTATTAATGGGAGTTTTGGGTATTGGTTTATATGGTTCCAATGAACCAACATTAAATTTTGAAACATCAGCTAATCAATCGTATCCTGTAGCACTGGAAATAATATTCTATATTGGATTTCTTATTGCTTTTGCTGTCAAATCACCGATCATACCCTTACATACATGGTTACCAGACACCCATGGAGAGGCACATTACAGTACTTGTATGCTTTTAGCCGGAATCTTATTAAAAATGGGAGCGTATGGATTGGTTCGGATCAATATGGAATTATTACCCCACGCCCATTCTATATTCTCTCCCTGGTTGATTATAGTAGGCACAATTCAAATAATCTATGCAGCTTCAACATCTCCCGGTCAGCGTAATTTAAAAAAAAGAATAGCCTACTCTTCTGTATCTCATATGGGTTTCATAATTATAGGAATTGGTTCTATAAGCGATACAGGACTCAACGGAGCCATTTTACAAATAATCTCTCACGGATTTATTGGCGCTGCGCTTTTTTTCTTGGCCGGAACGAGTTATGATAGAATACGTCTTGTTTATCTCGACGAAATGGGCGGAATGGCTATCGCAATTCCAAAAATATTCACGACTTTCAGTATCTTATCAATGGCTTCTCTTGCATTACCGGGCATGAGCGGTTTTGTTGCCGAATTGTTAGTTTTTTTTGGAATACTTACTAGTCAAAAATATCTTTTAATGACAAAAATATTAATTACTTTTGTAATGGCAATTGGAATGATATTAACTCCTATTTATTCATTATCTATGTTACGCCAGATGTTCTATGGATACAAGCTTTTTAATGCCCCAAACTCTTATTTTTTTGATTCTGGACCGAGAGAATTATTTGTTTCGATCTCTATCCTTTTACCTGTAATAGGTATTGGTGTTTATCCCGATTTCGTTTTATCATTATCAGTTGACAAGGTCGAAGCTATTATATCCAATTATTTTTTTCGATAGTTTTTGTGAGTAAACCAAAAAATGAAACTGAAATTCCATGATTTTAAAAATGGTTGATTGTACAATAAAAAAATGAGTCTTTTATATTCTTTTAAGTAAAATAAATAAATTGGAATTCTATTATAACTAGATATCTTTTGAATTTGTGAGAACCATTTGAATCAAGTAATGGAAATGATTCAAATGGTTCTTGATTGTTTACATGAAGTTTTCGTATATATACCTGTATGCCGTCCTATGTTTATATTCGTCAAGTCTTTTATTCAATTAGATGTTAATGTAAATGAACCATAACTATGCAACCCTATTCCTAATAGATTAACCCCAAAATAGCATATCCAAATTATAAGAAAGCCCATTGAGGCCACAATTGCAGAATTTACACTTTCAAAATTTTTATTTGTTCTAATATGTAAATAAATAGCGAATATGGTCCAAGTAATAAATGCCCAAGTCTCCTTTGGATCCCAATTCCAATATGATCCCCATGCTTCATTAGCCCATACTGCTCCCGAAAGAATACCTACGGTTAAAAGGATAAACCCTAGACTAATAATACGATAACTCCAACGATCCAATTGTTGAATCAATTGATACCTGTAATAATTTTGAGACGAAATAAAAGAAGTGTTTCGTAAGACATTGTTTCTTTCGTTCACGTATTGAATCTCACTAAAGTAAACTGACTCATTTTCTAAATTATTGCTTTTACTAAAAATCCTTATGAATTTTCGAAATGTAATGACTAGAAGAGCTAGTGATAATAATGATCCACACAAAAGAGCTGCATAGCTCAATACCATCATACTTACGTGCATCATTAACCAATGGGATTGGAGAGCGGGTACTAATATCGCGGATTGATGCATTTCAGTTAAAAGACCCGAAGTAGCAAAACCTTGCGTAAAAATAGCACTTGGCGCGGTTATTGCGCTTAAATGGTTTTTATGTTTTTTAAAATACGGAATAATATGAATAATGGAAAAACTCCACGAAAGAAAAATTAATGATTCATATAAATCACTTAATGGTAAATGCCTCAAATACATCCAACGAGTAACTAATAATCCTGTTATGCAGAAAAAAGTAGCTATCATCCCCTTTTCTGACGAATCATCTAGTCCTACGATTTCATCGACTAATAAAATTATCAAATGAATTGTAATTACAATTGAAACGATCGAAAAGGATATATGAGTTAATATATGCTCTAAAGTTGAAAATATCATAAAAATTATTAAATTAATAAGGGCGTCCCTCAATTATAGGAATTGAATTCATTATAGGACTTACTCTTTTATAAGATGCCATGCCGCCACTCGGACTCGAACCGAGATGCTCTAGCACTGCTTCCTAAGAGCAGCGTGTCTACCGATTTCACCATAGCGGCTTATTCGAAATCATAATAACCTATTTTTATTCAATCGTCGAGCTTGAAGGAGTTAATTCAATCCAATATTTTTTTTAGGAAACCATTCAAATTGATGAATAAAAACTTGTTTAAAAATTAGGGATTAAAACGTTTTCGTTAACGTTAATAATATTGATTTTTCTTATTTTATTTCTTATTATTATCTTTTTATTTCTTATTATTATCTTTTTATTTAGTTATTTAGTATTTTAGGATGTCAATTTTATTTAACTGAACTAACAATGTATTTTTTCGTAGGCTATTACTTTATGCTCTCCTAAAACTAAAATGTAACAGTTGTAACTAGATAATTTTTACTTCAATCCCTGGATATAAGTAAAAAAAATGTTCTGCCTCGTTTGCATTTTTTAATGATTAATTTCTTTTATCATTTATTTTATTAATCTAAAATAAAAAATTCATTTTATCGATTAATAAAAAAATAGAATTTTTATATAACACAATTTCAGCGATACACTCAAAAGATTTATGTAAATATTTGCATAGTTAGGTTGCGTTAGGATTTTTTGTTGTGTAGAGAATTTGCGTTAAGATTTAGCAAACCCATTAAGTTAGGTATTTGGGATGGTCGTATCAATCATATAAAAAAATTTCGTATAGAAATTGTACCATACTTCAAAATATTTTCTAAATTTTTTAATTAATATATATATATTATATCTTGATCGATCTTCCAATCGAAACATAGGATCTAAAATAGATCACTCAAAATTGGCGCATTCGTCATATAACTACCTAAAAATGGAAACGGGGCTTTTATTAATTTAATTGGGTTTAAGGAATTTATATAGTGATAATAATTTCTAAAACCCAAAATAATGGTTTCAAAGATTATAAAAAACATTTTAAACTTAATCAATTAGTTTCAACGACCTCTTCTTTTCAACGACCTCTTCTTTAATAATATAAAATAAAAAATATAACTAAAAAAAAATTCTTTTTATTATTGAGTAAGGGCGATGGGGAAAGTGATAATCCCCATCCGGAAAATGATAAAACATACTAAAATGAAAGGCGAAACCTTGCGCTTGCGTTTACCCTTTTTTCAAACAAAAAAGTACCATTCATTTTTAGAATTAAGTAGACAACAGAATTCTTATCTATATCAGAAACGAAAGAAAAATTTGGCTTCAAATTAAAGTAAAACAAATTCAATTTTATATTCGTTTAAATTAAAACATTATGAGACTAATTCTTTTTTATTTATTTTATTTTTAATGTATATTGTTTATATTGTAATTTATCTTATATATTAATATTTATTCTTTTACTATACTATTATGATTCTTTTACTATACTATTATGATGTACTATACTATTATGATGTTAATATTAATTATAATTGATAAATATTATTTATCATTTTTATAACTTATAAATCTTATAAATAAACTATAAAAAAATTATATCACTTTATTAGTTATTAGAACGATTCAGATTATTTATTTGTTGCACAAAAAAAACTTTTAGAACTCCCGGTAGAAAGAGATTTCGCTAACGAAAAAGCTTTCAATGCTGCCCTATATCCCTTCCTTTTCCAAATATTTTTACGAATACGTTTTTTTGAAATAGAGGTGCGCTTTTTTGGAACTGCCATTAAAAAGTTATAATAGGTTTTTCGGTTGGATGTGAAAGACATCTATTGTTCAAAATCAATTGTTCTTTACTATTCTCTATCTATTTTTTCTCTAAATTAGACTCAAAAAAAAAAAGGAGGGGGGTAAAAATCACATAAAATATTAATAAGAACGATAAGGTACACTATGCCAAATAGATTGAAGTTGATAAAATAAAAAAAAAATAATACAAAAAAAAAGAAAGATTGTCCGTTTCGTTTTCTTTCTATTTTCGTCGTGTTACATTTATACATGTAATAAAAAAATCTAAAAGTTTAATAACCCAACCCTTCTCCCGCTTAATTAAAAAATAAAAAAACTTTAATAATTTTTTCTATTATATTAATTAATTTAATATTAATTTAATTGGTCAAGCTCGAAGAAAGAGTCCACAAAATTTTAATTATCAAATGAGACTAGTAGTTAATCTGTTAAAGGATACAAAATACATAATTTAAAGGCATTTTATTTGCCCCCTTTTTTTTCCGTAAAATTAAAGTGTTGGATATCATAGCATTTCCTACAAATAGCTTTTATTGTAATGGAAGACAAACAATTAGTTACAAAACAAATTGGTTAATGATTCTAAATAACCGAATTACAATAAATAGTTTTAGTTATGGGCTTTATGATTCATATCAAATACTGTTTTTGGTATAATTATTTATCCTTGTTCTATAGATATAAAAAAATTATTGTAATACGTAATAATTAAAATGAAAATTCTAATTTTCATTTTTTATCTTCATAAAATTTTATTTAAAAATTAGAATTTAATATTAACAATTCAGTATTAATAAAATGAAATACGTATTTTTTTTCACTAGTGACTTATTTATATCATTTGACCAATTACAACCTCTTGATTTTAAATATTTGAAGTAGTTTGGAAAGATTCAGAATAATTAAGGCTAGAAAATTCTATTTAAGTTTTATTTTATATATCTTAATTTTTTTTTTATTAACCGACCCCTTTCAAAAGAAAAGAAATAAGAACCGGTGACTCAGAAACAATTAATTAAGATAATTTTTTTTTTTTATTTTTTTATGGAATATACATATCAATATTCATGGATTATACCTTTCATTCCACTTCCAGTTCCTATCTTAATTGGAACAGGACTTCTACTTTTTCCAACGGCAACAAAAAATCTTCGCCGTATGTGGGCTTTTCCTAGTGTTTTATTATTAAGTATAGTTATGGTTTTTTCAGCCCTTTTTTCTATTCAGCAAATAAATAATAATTCTGTCTATCAATATGTATGGTCTTGGACCATCAATAATGATTTTTCTTTAGAATTTGGCTGCTTGGTTGATCCACTTACTTCTATTATGTCGATATTAATCACTACTGTTGGAATTATGGTTCTTATTTATAGTGACAATTATATGTCTCATGATCAGGGATATTTGAGATTTTTTGCTTATATGAGTTTTTCCAATACTTCAATGTTGGGATTAGTTACTAGTTCTAATTTGATACAAATTTATATTTTTTGGGAATTAGTTGGAGTGTGTTCTTATCTATTAATAGGTTTTTGGTTCACACGACCCAGTGCCGCGAATGCTTGTCAAAAAGCGTTTGTAACTAATCGTGTCGGGGATTTTGGTTTATTATTAGGAATTTTGGGTTTTTATTGGATAACAGGTAGTTTCGAATTTCGGGACTTGTTTGAAATATTCAATAACTTGGTTTCTAATAATGAAGTTAATTTTTTATTTGTTACTTTATGCGCCTCCCTATTATTTGCCGGCGCTGTTGCTAAATCCGCCCAATTTCCCCTTCATGTATGGTTACCTGATGCCATGGAAGGGCCTACCCCCATTTCGGCTCTTATACATGCCGCTACTATGGTAGCAGCAGGAATTTTTCTTGTAGCTCGGCTTCTTCCTCTTTTCATAGTTATACCTTACATTCTAAATCTAATAGCTTTGATAGGTATAATAACATTATTTTTAGGAGCCACTTTAGCTCTTGCTCAAAAAGATATTAAGAAAAGCTTAGCTTATTCTACAATGTCTCAATTGGGTTATATGATGTTAGCTCTAGGTATGGGGTCTTATCGAGCTGCTTTATTTCATTTGATTACTCATGCTTATTCGAAGGCATTGTTGTTCTTAGGATCTGGATCAATTATTCATGCGATGGAAGCTATTGTTGGATATTCTCCAGATAAAAGTCAGAATATGGTTCTTATGGGCGGTTTAAGAAAACATGTACCAATTACAAAAACTGCTTTTTTATTGGGTACACTTTCTCTTTCTGGTATTCCACCCCTTGCTTGTTTTTGGTCCAAAGATGAAATTCTTAATGATAGTTGGTTGTATTCACCTATTTTTGCAATAATAGCTTGGTCCACAGCAGGATTAACTGCATTTTATATGTTTCGGATCTATTTACTTGCTT